CTATTTAGTACTATATTCATAGAATTCGAAAAATACGAGTGTAAAGCGGGTTCTTTTTATTAATTTATTTATAGTAAACTTAAACACAAGCAGATACCTATATATCATATATTAAGATACTCGATTGTCTGTGTAATTTCTGTTCTGGTTTCGGGGGTTGCATATACTCATAATTGTTGCTATAATGGAATTTGAGACTGAGAAAAAGAAAAGCGGAGAAATAATAACGATTCTTTTTTATTGAAAAGACGCAATACTTATTAGTTATCATTTGGATTTTCTTATGCCATTAGGGAACCCTAATTTGAAATCAAAATCTAAGAGTTGTTCATAAATTCGCAGTCAAGTCAATAGTTATAGTTAAAGATTCAATTTCTCATTAATTTTTACTTTTGTGACTGAAAGCCTATATATATTTTCAAAAGTATGGATCCTAAAAAAAGGAAAGATTTTTTTAGTAGTGAAGGGAATTAAGTAGGGAAAAGGGATTCAAAATGCAAGTACAATAAAAAAAAATCAGTAATCCATCCCAAAGAGGTCATATTTGCATCTATTTTGTATCACTTTGGCGGCATGGCCGAGCGGTAAGGCGGAGGACTGCAACTCCTTGGTCCCCAGTTCGAATCTGGGTGTCGCCTGATTCTAATGAAAAAAAAAAAAAAGACCCGAAATTCCTTATCGACTGATAGAACCTATAACTCACCTAATTATTCCCCAGCCGAAGGAGAGACCCTTGTCTCTTGATATGTACTTACTCGATTCTAAGCATCTGGGGTTCTCAAAAGTTCAAGTTCTGTAAATCCTTGTGTCTAGGATTCAAGGGAAGATTATACTAAGTAGTGGTTACTAACTGAGCCTTGAATTCGATTAGAGAGCCGAAGGCGATATCTAACTAGTTCGTAATTAGGAATTGTGAAAAAGCGGAATATATTTTGTATACACACTCAAAGGAGTCTCTGAGTATTCAGGTATTTGATTAATATTCGATTGGGTAATTGGCTTTTTTAGAAAAAAAGCTCAAAAAGAACCTCTTTTCCGCCGGTCAAGAGTGGAATAGGCTGTTAAAAATCGTATAGGAATTTGTTATATGTATGTGGATTTATTGAATTGCTTCATTAAATTTAATTAATAGTCCGAAATAAGAATCCCTTTTTGACTCTGTATCATTGATTTTACTATTATTAGTATTAGTGAACAATAATGGAATAATTCCTTCATATTTATAGAGATAGGGGACATAATTCACATGGATATTGTAAGTCTCGCTTGGGCTGCTTTAATGGTAGTCTTTACATTTTCCCTTTCACTTGTAGTATGGGGAAGAAGTGGACTCTAGAAATACTACTTAACTAATTGAGTTTTGAGTATGAGGAATCAAACTGTATCAATTGTTTTATAGATCGTTCCGCAAAGTGTTTTTAAAGATAATCATGTCAATCAAAGAGATATTTTAATAATTCCCATGTTTATATTTCGAAAGGAAATGTCGATGATAGGAAATATATTTCGGATTTTTTCTAAATTCTCTATTTCGCCGAACGGACTCTTATACAAATTATATAGGGACAACGGGGAACAGCAGACCCCCTTTTTTGTTTTCCTCTTTCTCCAAATACAAGAGAAAGCCGCCGTTCTGTTATTAATATTAAGCGGATACCTACTTTACTAAAGGAAAGAACATAGATATAGTGCTTGTTCAACAAGATATACACATAATAAGATCTTGACCCGGACGAGTCGCAGATTTGGCACTTACCACTTGTTTTATTATTTTAGAAACCGGATTTGTGCTTTATCGACTCATTTCATATCATGGTTTAAGTGTTACAAATTCAATTAATGAGGTTTACTATTTCTTTTCCAAATTCGAAGAAGTTTACATACCATAGAACTCTTTGGATCATCTATCAACCAGTCAATCAATTTAATTACTTTACTTCTTGGAAATGATAAAAAAAGATTACTATTACTAATACTAAGTTGATTTTTTTTATTAATATAGTATATGTTATACCCATACCATTTTTCTTTCTTTGATTCTTTCGGTGGATACTTGGATTTCTATTTGAAATAATCCGAAATCTAGGAATTCGAACTGTATGTAAAATAAAAGTAAGAGTTGCCTTTCGATTATTTCGGATTGATCAGAATCAATACAAATCGATCAAATAGATGTAGCCAAAAATAGAATTGGGGTCCCTATGTACATAACAGAAGATACATATTGTAGATTGATCTATATAAAATTAAGTATTTATCTTTATTTATAGTATAGCACAACTTTCTACACTACAAAAAAAAAAACACTAATCTAATAGATAAATAGATAGTATAGCATGGTAGAAAGAAATATATGAATCTTTCTACCATACTATCCAATTTCATCGAATACTGCTGATTCTAGCCTGCTCATTTCATTTAAGAAACGAAATTGGAATCCTTTTTTATTTCCATTTTTTCAATCATTGATAAAGAGGTCAAGTTTCATTCAAATTAATCATTTTGGCTAACCGTTTTTACATAGATAATAAGTAAAAAGGCAGTAGGAACTAGAATGAAGAGTGCAGTAGCAATAAATGCGAGAATATTGACTTCCATAATCTCATCGTTTTTTTACTTCGCAATAACTCGGGATTTAATCCCATAGAGATGATCAATTTTTCGCCTGTAAATTCAATGGGATGAATTACATCTTGATGGTATTGAATCGGATTAATATCATGAATAACAATATCTGAGCTATCATATCAATTCGCCGTCGCGAATTGAATAGTATAACATAGGAAAATCTTTTATCCATACTGAATCAAAAAAAAAAAAAAAAAAATAAAGAAGGAAAAAAAGATTCTTCATTACCCCGAAAAAGGTCTAAAAAGGCAAGATCCTTGTTTGATCTTTCTTTTATTAATATCCTCTCCTGTTTTCTTGGGTTGTACTCGGGCGCATATATGAAAAGTTAAACGTGCAATTTGAATGAGATAGAATGTTTCAAATTGAAATTAGTTAGTCTTAGTGATTGAGATGGCACAAAATCGGAGACAGAAAGAGAGATAGGATTAATCTGAAAAAGTATTTTGTCAGGGTAACTATAATAAAAAAAATTGTGTATTGTACAAGAAACGAATTCCATTTGTGTATGTACTCCCGAGAAGCATATGGGACTCTATTCCATTAGATAGACGCGAGAAATTGAAAAGCCAGACCTAATATGTTTTGGAATCCTACGTATGATCTTCCAAATAAAAAAGGGGGTGCTAGTACTAATTCACATATCTCTCCCAGCAACCAGTCCTAGTTGATGTAATGAAAATTTGTAGGTGAGAAATAAATGCAAAAAGAAAAAGGAAAGAAAAAAGAACTAAGAATCATAAGAATAAGAATCCCTATTGCAAAGTGAAATTCGACTGTCTTTCTTTTCCCAGAGAGTGGAAAGATGAATTGATAAATTATATATATATTGGTTATCGGATCTGTCGGGACTGACGGGGCTCGAACCCGCAGCTTCCGCCTTGACAGGGCGGTGCTCTGACCAATTGAACTACAATCCCGGGGAACTAATACCTACAGTATCTATTTTTTTATGATTTGATTCAAAACATTTCTTTTTAGAATTTTCGTGTTGGAACGGAGACGCGTGATATCCGCATGAATATGCACTTTAGTGAGAACAACATGAATTACTCGTAATTTTTCCTTATTTCAAAATCGATTGAGAATACATCTTTATACTTAAATTTTATACTTAAATATTTATACTTAAAGTAAAGATCGTGATATGAATCATGATAATAATCATGATCCAAATTTCCCAGAACAAATAAATCGAGCAAACAAATAAAAAAATGGAATCTATAGGATAAATTTGGACTCTTTTCTTCCGCCTATCCTCCGTTTCTGGAGGGCAAATATCTTCATCTCATAGTGGATGAGCGAATTATTGGGCCGAGCTGGATTTGAACCAGCGTAGACATATTGCCAACGAATTTACAGTCCGTCCCCATTAACCGCTCGGGCATCGACCCAGGAAGAATCAATTCAAATTTAGGCTTATTGATGATCCATGATTAACTTCCTTATGTAGTACCCTACCCCCAGGGGAAGTCGAATCCCCGTTGCCTCCTTGAAAGGGAGATGTCCTGAACCGCTAGACGATGGGGGCATAGGTGCCCAACTGCCATCATACTATGAATATAGTATGAACAGTTTTTTGAAATTGTCAATATAACCTAATAATTAGAATTGGATTCAAAGGATCTTTCCGTCTTACATACACGATTCCATAGAGTTTTTGTTTATGAATCATTCACTCTAAGCATTCGATCTTCAATATATAACCATTCGAATTTCTTTATTATTTTATTATTCGTTTATTTATTTTTTTATTTATTTTATATTTTTTTATTTGTATTATATTCGAATTTTTTAATAACTTAATATTATTTATTAATAACTTAATATTAATTTAAGTTATATTTCTATTTAAGTATTTATGTTAATATATTCATTATATATTGAATTATATATTATATATTAATAATAGAAAAATTCTATTGTTTATTAATATTTATTAATATTTTTGATTATATTAATATATATAATATTAATATAGAATAGAAAATATATACTAAGTAAGATAAAGTTTAAATATTAAAGAAAAAGAGAGATAATATGAAATAAAGAATCCTTTCAGGAAGTAATTTGTCTACTCGAAAGTAAAGAAAAATGAGGTGTAAATTAAACAAACCCCATTTTTCCACCGTATTCCGCAACGAGCCACTAGCTGCTATCAGTCTACTTAATATATTCTATAGTATAGAATATATTAAGTATGTAATATATGTATGTAATATATGTACATAGATATATTTTCTATGTATATAAATAATGACTCAGTCAAGAATTGACTAATGAGAGGCCCTTTTAACTCAGTGGTAGAGTAACGCCATGGTAAGGCGTAAGTCATCGGTTCAAATCCGATAAGGGGCTTTTGAGTTTTTTTC